CCCTGGGGGTAGGGTACTACGAAAGGAAGTTGATCATGGATTACCAATAAATAAGCCTATAAAAATAATAAAATGAAAATGGATTCTTCCTGGGTCGATGCCCGAGCGGTTAATGGGGACGGACTGTAAATTCGTTGGCAATATGTCTACGCTGGTTCAAATCCAGCTCGGCCCAATAAACCGCATCAATCTACCATGAGATAGTATAAAACATAAAATCCCTTGTCCTTTAGAAAGACCCCATACGAAGATAAAAAAGAATCAAAATTTCTCCTAGATCCCTTATTTCCCTGGGATTGTAGTTCAATCGGTTAGAGCACCGCCCTGTCAAGGCGGAAGCTGCGGGTTCGAGCCCCGCCAGTCCCGACGGATCCAATAAATACAAAAATAACGTTTTCCCTTTCTATGAACTAGTAAAGAGTATCGAGGGATATACTTTCATTCCCAAAGCAAAAAGGAGTCTTGATTTCTTTTTTCTTTCCTATTTTTCCATCTCGCTTTTATTGTTTGTTAGGTTTGGAACTATGTAATTAATTGAAGTGTAAAGGCAATCTGATGATCCTTCTGATGAAGACTGTCCAAGGAAGACGCAAGGTGGGTTATAGAAAAAACAAAGAAACGGATGATAAATAGCATTTTGGAGTAATTAAGTTAGGAATCCAAATTTTGATTCGGTATGGATAAAAGAACTTCCTATGTTATACTATTCAAGTCTTGACGGCGGGTTGATTTGATAGATCAGATATTGTTATTCATGATAGTAATCCGGTTCAAGATCATCGAGAAGTAATTCATTCATTGAATTTACAGACGAAAGACGAAAGATTTATCATCTCTAGGGGATTAAATCCCGAGTTATTGCGAAGTAAAAAACCGATGAGATTATGGAAGTAAATATTCTTGCATTTATTGCTACTGCACTATTCATTCTAGTTCCTACCGCTTTTCTACTTATCATTTACGTAAAAACAGTCAGTCAAAATGATTAATTCCATTTAATTTTCAAATTAATTTGAATCAAACTTTCCTTCCAAGTTCTTATCAAAAATTTACAAAATCAAACGAAAGGGATTCAATTCCACGTCTTAACTTAAATGAAATGAGCGCACGATAATTATAATCGGAAATTTTCTAAGAGATAGATAGTATGGTAGAAAAAAAATTTTTCTACCATACTATTTATCTCTTAGTCTATAAAGTTGTAATATAGAATACAGATAAACGCTTAAGTTTCTATATATCAATCTACAAAATTCTCTTCCTATATATTCAATATCAATTTATTGTATGGAATGGAATTGACATAAGACCAAATTTGCTACATCTATTTGTTCCGATCAATCTAATCTTATTTTAGGATTCTAATTCCTTTCACTAATAAGTAAGGGGAAACCCCACCCATTTTTAACGCCATATGAAATAAGTCGATAAAGCATAAACTGCCCTTTTTTATTAGAATAGAAACAAATGCCCCATATGTAACTCGCCCAAGGCAAGATCTTATTATTGCCCAGCCTAGTCTCTCCTTAAACAATCACTATCTCTATATCATTTCTTAGAGTAAAGTGCGTATACGCTTAACAAAACGACTTCTTTTTTGAAGAGTCAAGAGGGAAATAAATAAAAAAAGGTCCTAGCTTAGTATCCGTCTATAAAGATAGTAAGAGCCCATTCCCCTTGATTCAAATAGAAAATTTCGGAAGAATTTTAGGTTGGAATAAATTTCCAATCATCTGAATCCCTTTTTTTGAAATACAAAGACGGGAATCAATGAAATATCTCTTGGATTGAAAGAGTATGATTCCTATCATAGATTACTCCATTGGAATCCAATGGGATTCCAAATTCAGAGTTTTGATTTTAAATAGTTCAAAATGCGTTGCAGAACGATCTATAAAACAAGCGAGTTTGATTCCTGAACTCAATTAGTAGTACTTCTAAAGCCCACTTCTCCCCCACACTACGAGTGAAAGGGAAAATGTAAAGACTACCATTAAAGCAGCCCAAGCGAGACTTACTATATCCATGTGCATTATGTCTCCTAATCTCTATAAATACGAAGGAATTATTCCTCACTAATAATAGTGGAATTAATGTCGCAGAGTCAAAAAGGGGTTTTACCGAACACTATTGAGAAACCAATCCAAAAAATTGATTATGTTATGATTTCGAGTTTTTTGGTGATTCAGGCGACACCCGGATTTGAACTGGGGAAAAAGGATTTGCAGTCCCCCGCCTTACCACTCGGCCATGCCGCCAAAATGATACAAAATAGATACAATTTTTCCCGGATTACTTAATTTTTATTGTACTTGCATTTTTACTTCTGTTTTACTTAATCCTTTTATTTCCTAAAATAAAAGAAATACCCTTTTTGATTGGATTTGATCCATCCCTTTGATTGTATAGTATCTGAAAATACACAATGCTGAAAACATTCTCTCGTTTTTCTATTGAGAAATCAAATGTATATTTTTCAGACGATAAATTTCAACCGTTG